TCAAATTTAAAAGAAATAATTTGCTTGGTATAACCCACGGTTTCATTTTATAGGCATTATAAAGTAGTACAAATTCTGGGAAGAACCAAAATTCCAGATTCGATATGGGACGATTTAATATTTCTTCATTCATTCCCATCCAATCAAAAACAAATCTTTTTTGATTAGGTGGATTTCTTTCTTGATCTTGATGAATCGTAAAATAAAAAAGACCTATCTTATCCATTTTATCAATTATTTGATAATTATTAATGGCGGTTTTAGTATTTTTATTATTGGTATCGAGCTCGATCCATGCTTCAATATCTACTTTTTTTCTAAGACAAAAATTGAGAATTTGCCAATCAAAATATTTTCTATACAGATTTTTCTCCAGATACAAAATATCACCCTCTCCTAGATAATTATTGATAGGGGTACCTCCAAGCATATCAAAGAATGGGTGTTTATGTGTGTTGTAATTATCAAAAATTTCTTTGTTCGTTTTTCCTTCGAATGGTGATCCATAAATAGATAAGGTCCTCTTAGTTTGATCAATAATAGATTTATATGATAAAAGATCATATCTATAGTATTTTTTAAAATTATCTTTTTGATTTCGTAATGAATATACTCCATAATCAGTTTGTTTATTGTAATGCATTAATTGGTCTTTTTCATACGAATCCCATCTGTTTAAATCCTTATTTTGAGCCGTACAACGTTGTTTGACTCTATTTTGCCATTTTGGTGATCTTAATCTAGACCATCTAATCTGAGATAAATTGTATTGATAATGACCTCTTAACCAATTTTTCCATTGATTCATTCCAGAATTCATAAGTTTCTTATGATTTAATTCGGAATGAAATATGCCTTGTGTTCCAAAATAATTTTTTATTCCAGTTTTAATAAAAAAGGATGTTCCGTGATATTGAAGAACATATTTTAATTTATACAAATTAATAACTTGTGTTTGTGATAATTTGTAAAATACATATGCTTGTGACAAGTAGGATAAGTCATAAAAAATCTGTGAATTTTTATTATTAGTAATATTATAAAGTGACTTTTTTATATTCGAAATAAAGTAAATTTTCTTTTGATTTGTTTTATCAATTCTTTCGTGACTTGTTTCATTATTGTAAATATATTTATCAATGATTTTTTTTGTTGATTCAAGAAGAAGTTGTGTATTGGTTCTGGGAATATTAATAATAGATAGAAAGATATCTATGTATATTTTTTCAATGAAAAATTTTAAAAAATAATGTAATTTACGGATTAATCGAACAGTTCTTCTTTTTACAATTTGCCAAATATTTTTTGGTGATTCTAATTTTTTAACATTAGAACTTCTATTATTAGGACTAATATTTATATTTAGTCTTGGGGTTGCTTTTTTTTTCTCTTTTGTAATTCTTTCTATTTGATTTCGGATTGTGCTTGTTCTATCAGTTAGATCTTTCATTTTTTTTTCTGTTAGGGAATAATTTGTCCAATTCGTAGATCGAATTGAACTAAATGATTCATGAATTATTTTATTCTTAATTATAGAATCTTTTTCTTTGTTAGTTTTCCTCGATTCATCTACTTCTCTCAATCTAAATAATAGAATTGGATTGACTTTTGAAAGTTCTTTTTTCATTTTTGTTATAAATAGAACACTTTTTATAATCCATTTTTTTGTTTCGTTTGAAACTCTTAGAAATAATTTTGTTCTTTCTTTTAAAAATATTAGAATGAGAAAATATTTCTTTTTCAATTTTCCAATTTTTTTTTCTAGTTTCTTAAAAATGGGTTCAAAAAAAGAAGGACGTTTTCGGGGAGAACCAAAAGGAAGGTTAGCTTCCATTCCCCAAACTGTTAAAAAACAAAAATCATCCTTTTTTCCTTTTTCTTTCTTTTTCATTAGATCTCTATGAGAGGATCGTAGTTTAGATTTGTGCCAAGGTTTTAGACAGAAAGGAAATAAGATCTTTATCTGAATACCATCTATTAACCAATTTTTCGGAAATTCTGTTTCTGATAATTGAACACCATTATAGGTGCATTTAACATGCATTTCGCTATTCCATTCCTTTAAATCCTCAGACCACTCAGGAAATTGAAATAATAACAGACGCCCAATATTTTTAGCTATTATCAACGAAGGTAATAGAATATATTTTCTAAGAATTGATTGAGTTACTAACATAGAACCTCTTATTACTTGAGCAAATGGGATGGTATCCCAAGTTTCTGCTATTTCTATCCGCGCTTTCTCTTTTCTTTTGTTCTCTTCTTTTTTGTCCTTCTCTTTGTTCTCCACTTCTTTTATGTCTTCTTCGATATAATCTAAAATTTGTAATTCTGTATTTTTCCCCATCCAATTTCTAAAAACGAGTTTAATCAGTCTGGAGATATCAAAAGAAAAAAAGGAGGGAGGGTTGATTCTGTCCAAAAAAAGCAGAGAATGGGCATTTGCTTGAAACAGTTCCCAAATCACTGTTTTACGCCTTTGAGCGCGCATAGAACCTTT